ACTATAAATTAAAATTTATAAATCCAAAATGAACGTCCCTAAAATGCTACGCTAAGAATATAAATAAATTTATTAACTATAAATTAATCCAAATCCTAAATAAAAAAAAGGTTTGGATTAATTTAATAATAAGGTGCCTGATTAAAAGGATTATTTTGATGGAATAAATTATGTGGTTACACCCTTATTACATTTTTTAGATTCAAACTAAATCCAAGGAATTCAAAATTCCGTGTGCATCATACACCAAAACATAAAAAGATAAGCTAATAAAGCTACTAGGTTCATACCCTGGATATAGAAGTCAAATCTTCTTCTTTTTAATTATTAACATTAGAAAATTATTATTTTTAAGAATTTTAATTTTAGGAACTTGTTTAACTCTAAGATCTGAAACATGATTAGGAATGTGAATTGGCCTAGAAATAAATTTGATCGCATTTATTCCTATTATCTTTAAATCAAAGAATATTTCATCATCCGAAAGATGTATGATATACTTCTTGATTCAAAGAATAGGATCGATCCTGATATTAGTTTCCGTATTAAGAAATAGATTAATTACAGTATCTCCTACTGTAATTGAACATTTCTTTTATAGAACACTTATATTTAGAATATTTATTAAACTAGGTGTACCCCCCTTTCACTTCTGATTCCCTGAGATTTTAGAAAAAATAAGTTGAATAAATTGTATAATTTTAATAACATGACAGAAAGTTGCCCCACTTGCAATTTTATCACTCATATCTGAAAAAATATTACTACTACCAGTAATTATTATAATATCCACCGTAGTAGGAGCTTTAGGAGGATTAAACCAAACATCAATCCGAAAAATTCTAGGATATTCATCAATTAGTCATATAGGATGAATAATTGCATGCCTTAAATTCAAGAATGATTTATGAATAAAGTATCTTATTATCTACTCAGCAATCCTAATTACTATAATCTTTGTATTCCATATATATTCATCATTTAATATTAATCAATTCAATCAAATATCCACAATAACTGAAAAAACCATAATCATTATTATATTTATAAGACTTGGAGGATTACCTCCATTCTTAGGCTTCCTACCAAAATGAATAGTAATTCAATCACTTATAACATCTAATTCATACACACTCTTAACAATTATAGTCTTATCAACCTTAATTACCTTATTTTACTACTTACGATTAGTAAGAACAATAATTCTTCTAAGAAGCATATCACTGAAATGGAATATTAAAAAAACCAATCTAAAAAATGAAATACAAATTGCAATTGTCATAATTAATACACTATTACCTGTAATTTCAACTTTTAGCTTCTAAAGCTTTAAGTTAAATAAACTATTAACCTTCAAAGTTAAAATTACAGGATTATCACTTGTAAGCTTTAGTGTAACCACTACTTTAGAATTGCAGTCTAAAATCATAATATTGACTATAAAGCCAATGATAGGAGATCCAAAGATCATAAGTAAATTTACAATTTACCACCTAATATTTTCAGCCACCCTACCATTATGAATAAATGATTATTTTCAACCAATCACAAGGATATTGGAACTCTATACTTTATATTGGGTGCATGATCCGGAATAGTAGGAACGTCACTCAGATGATTAATTCGAATTGAATTAGGACAACCAGGGTCATTTATTGGAGATGATCAAACTTATAATGTTGTAGTCACTGCCCATGCATTCATTATAATTTTTTTCATAGTTATACCTATTATAATTGGAGGGTTTGGGAATTGATTGGTACCCTTAATAATCGGAGCACCAGATATAGCCTTCCCTCGAATAAATAACATAAGATTCTGGTTACTGCCACCATCCCTAACATTATTATTAGTAAGTAGAATTGTCGAAAGAGGGGCAGGAACTGGATGAACAGTCTACCCGCCTCTATCAAGAAATATTGCACATAGAGGAGCATCGGTAGATTTAGCAATCTTCTCATTACACCTTGCAGGTGTATCTTCAATCTTAGGAGCAGTAAATTTTATTTCCACAATCATTAATATACGAACCGTAGGAATAACCCCAGAACGAATCCCATTATTTGTATGATCAGTAGGGATCACTGCACTACTCTTACTACTTTCACTCCCCGTACTAGCAGGAGCAATTACTATACTATTAACGGACCGAAACTTCAACACCTCATTTTTTGACCCAGCAGGAGGGGGGGACCCAATTTTATATCAACACTTATTCTGATTCTTCGGACATCCTGAAGTATACATTCTTATTTTACCTGGATTTGGATTAATTTCACATATTATCGCTATAGAAACTGGAAAACAAGAAGCATTTGGAGCTCTAGGAATAATTTACGCTATACTAGCAATTGGATTACTAGGGTTCATCGTATGAGCCCATCACATATTTACAGTAGGAATAGACGTAGATACACGGGCCTATTTCACATCAGCTACAATAATCATTGCCGTACCAACAGGTATTAAAATCTTTAGATGATTAGCAACATTACATGGAAGAATAATTACATATTCCCCAAGAATTTTATGAGCCCTAGGATTCGTATTCTTATTCACTATTGGAGGACTAACCGGAGTAGTACTAGCAAACTCAAGAATCGATATTATTCTACACGACACCTACTACGTAGTTGCACACTTCCACTACGTATTATCTATAGGAGCAGTATTCGCTATTATAGGAGGATTAATTCAATGATACCCTTTATTCACAGGAATAACAATAAACCCTATTTGACTTAAAATTCAATTTTTAATTATATTTATCGGAGTAAATATAACATTTTTCCCACAACATTTTCTCGGACTTGGTGGAATACCTCGACGATATTCCGATTATCCAGATAGATTTACATGCTGAAACGTTATTTCATCACTAGGAAGAACCATTTCATTAATTGGAATTTTCTTCTTCATCTTCATTTTATGAGAAAGATTCTCATCCAAACGTCAAGTAATTTTTTCACAAAGCCTATCAACTAATATCGAATGAATACAAAAGTACCCACCCGCAGAACATTCATACTCAGAACTTCCTATTTTATGAAATTCTTAATGTGGCAGATAAGTGCAATGAATTTAAGCTTCATTTATAAAGATTTAATCTTTCATTAAGAATATCAACATGAACTATATTTGGTCTACAAGACGCCAATTCACCATTAATAGAACAACTAATTTTCTTCCACGACCACACCTTAATAATTTTAATCATAATTACCATTCTAGTAGGATATATAATAACATCTATGCTGACCAACAAAATAATCAATCGATATCTATTAGAAGGACAAACCATCGAATTAATTTGAACAATTATGCCAGCCATTACTCTAATCTTCATCGCCCTACCATCATTACGATTATTATATTTAATAGATGAAATCAACAATCCATTATTAACAATTAAATCAATTGGACATCAATGATATTGAAGATACGAATATTCAGACTTCAAAAATATAGAATTCGACTCATATATAAAACCCAGCAATGATTTAGAAGATTCAGATTTCCGACTTCTAGATGTAGATAACCGAATTATCCTACCAATCAATTCCCAAATCCGAATTCTAGTTACAGCAGCAGATGTGCTACACTCATGAACAATTCCAAACCTCGGAATTAAAATTGACGCCACCCCAGGCCGGTTAAACCAAGGAAGATTCTTAATCAATCGGCCTGGGTTAATATTCGGACAATGCTCAGAAATCTGCGGAGCTAACCACAGATTTATACCTATCGTAATCGAAGGAGTAACAACAAATCAATTCATTGAATGAATTAAATCTAACTAATCATTAAGTGACTGAAAGTAAGTAATGGTCTCTTAAACCAAAATATGGCAACTAACAAACGCCCTTAATGAAAAGAATTAGTTTATTAAAACATCAGAATGTCAAACTGAAAATATCAACTTAGATATTCTTTGATACCACAAATATCCCCACTATGATGAACAACACTATTCGCCACATTCATTTATTCATTCATCATAATTTGAACACTAATATACTACCAATATAGACCAAAAGTAAGAACAAAAACACAAGAAAAAATAGAAAACCAAATAAACTGAAAATGATAACAAACCTATTCTCAACATTCGACCCAGCAACAACAATCAATATATCACTTAACTGAACAAGAACATTCCTAAGATTCATTATAATCCCATCATCATTTTGACTTATCCAGTCACGATACTCATCAATAATTAAATTAATCTATAAAAAACTATACCAAGAATTTAAAATACTTCTAGGACCTAACACATTAGGATTCACAATTATATTTATCTCAATATTCATATTCATCTTATTTAATAACATAATAGGATTATTACCGTACGTATTCACAAGATCAAGACACCTAGTATACACTATAAGATTAGCAATTCCAATATGAATATCATTAATGATATTTGGATGAATTAATCATAGAAAACACATATTTGCACATCTAATCCCCGAAGGAAGACCACCCCTACTTATACCATTTATGGTATGCATTGAAACAATCAGAAATATTATTCGACCAGGATCACTAGCCGTACGTTTAACAGCAAACATAATTGCAGGACATCTACTAATATGTTTACTTGGAAACAATGTAACAAACTCCAAAGAGATAATTATCCCAATTTTAATATCAATTCAAATTATACTCATACTATTTGAAACGGCTGTTTCAATTATTCAAGCATACGTATTTTCAGTTTTAAGTACATTATACACTAGAGAAGTAGCTTATGAGAAAAAATAGAAATCACCCATACCACCTAGTAGATTACAGACCATGGCCACTAACCGGATCAATTGGAGCCATAACCCTAACATCAGGAATAATTATATGATTCCATAAAAATGACATAAGATTATACCTGCTAGGAGTTACAATTACCATCATAACCATAATTCAATGATGACGAGATATTTCACGAGAAGGAACCTACCAAGGAAAGCACACCATAGCAGTAACAACAGGACTAAAGTGAGGAATAATTCTATTCATCGTTTCAGAAGTATTTTTTTTCCTATCATTCTTCTGAGGATTCTTCCACAGAAGACTAGCACCCACAGTAGAAATCGGAATAAACTGACCGCCCCAAGGAATTTTAACATTCAATCCAATACAAATCCCACTACTAAATACCATAATCCTATTGTGCTCAGGAATCACAGTAACCTGAGCACACCACAGATTAATAGAAAGTAACCACAGACAGGCCACTCAGGCTTTATTCATCACCGTAATCTTGGGACTATACTTTACTTTACTTCAAGCATACGAATATTACGAATCCAGATTCACAATCAGAGATTCAGTTTATGGATCATGCTTCTTCATAGCAACTGGATTCCATGGAATTCATGTAATTATCGGAACAACATTCCTCAGAGTATGTTTAATACGACATATACTATGACACTTTAGAAGAAAACATCACTTCGGATTCGAAGCAGCTGCATGATATTGACATTTCGTAGATGTGGTATGATTATTCCTTTATATTTCAATTTACTGATGAGGTAGTTATCCTTTTAGTATATATAGTATATTTAACTTCCAATTAAAAGGATTATTAAATAAATAGGATAATATTAAAAATTATAATTTCAATAACAATTGCCCTGACAATTGCCTTAGCACTAATTAGAGCATGCTCAATAATTTCTAAAAAATCAATTCTAGACCGAGAAAAGATATCACCCTTCGAATGCGGATTCGACCCAAAAAGATCATCACGTATACCCTTTTCAGTACAATTCTTTTTAATTGCAGTACTATTTCTAATTTTTGATATTGAAATCGTAATTATCCTACCAATAATCATTGTTCTAAAAGAAAGAATTATAGCAACATGATTCATGACAATCACTATCTTTATCATAATCCTACTAGTAGGATTATACCACGAATGAAACAACGGAGTACTAGAATGAGCAAAATAGGGGATGTAGTTAACAATAACATTTAATTTGCAATTAAAAGGTACTTATAAGTCTTCCTCAGAAAAAATAAGTAATGAAGTAATAATTACATTTAGTTTCGACCTAAAATTAGAGCGTAAACTCCTTACTTAAAAATTAGTTGAAGCCAAAATAGAGGCAACTTATTGTTAATAAGTTTACTGACCAATAAGTCCGACTAAAAGAGAATGAAGAATCTAAAAGAAGCTGCTAACTATCTTTTAAAGCGGTTAAATTCCGTTTTTCTCTTCATTTATTTAGTTTAAATAAAACACTTCATTTTCAATGAAGAGATGAGTTAAACTACTCTTTAAATACCCAGAAAGATAATCTTATCATGGTATCTTCAATACCAGGCTTTAAATTTAAGCTATCTGAATAAATAAAAGAAACCACAAAAATAAATAAAAATACTCCTATAAAAACCCTAAAATTATTCATTTGATAAAAAGTAACAACCTTGCTTAAAATAGATCTATACAAAACAGGAGATATAGAAACAATATATTCACCTCAACCAGCATCCATTAAACCATAAAAAATACTAGAAAGATGCAGAGTACCACGATACATTAAAAAAGTTCTAAAAAATGGCATAAATCATATAGAACCAGAAAAAAAAGAAATTAGATAAAAACGCAAAGAATAAACATCACTCACAAAATTAAGATAACATATTTCATAACCAAACCAACCACCAATAAAAACAAAAAAAAGAGGCAACAACTTCAAATAAAAAGGTAGAACAACCAAAACAGGATCCTTAAAAATTAACCAACTTAAAATACCACCTCCAAAAATAGCCAAAAAAGTTAAAAGAATTATAGACCTCATCATAATCCTATCTTCAGAATAACTTTGACAAACATAAGAATTCATATTAAAAGACAAACAATAATAAACTAAACGAGTTCTGTAGGAAACAGTCAAACCTACAGAAACAAAAAAAATAACAAATACAAAAAGATTAAATCTAGAAGCCATTATAAGTTCAATAATTAAATCCTTAGAATAAAATCCAGATAAAAAAGGCAAACCACATAAAGACATATTAGAAATACAAAAACACGAACAAGTAAAAGGAAGCTGACTAACAGTAACACCTATATGACGAATATCTTGAGAATCGCTCATACAATGAATCATAAGACCTGCACACAAAAATAACAATGCTTTAAAAAAAGCATGAGTCAATAAATGAAAAAAAGAAAGAACTGGAAAACCTATAAATAGAATAGACATTATTAAACCTAATTGTCTAAGAGTAGATAAAGCAATAATCTTTTTTAAATCAAACTCAAAACTTGCCCCCAAGCCAGCTATAAATATTGTTATTATAGATAATAATAATATAAAAGAACAATTAATGTTAGAAAATAACCCAGAAAACCGAATTAATAAATAAACACCAGCAGTTACTAAAGTAGAAGAATGAACTAAAGAAGAAACAGGAGTAGGAGCTGCCATAGCAGCAGGAAGTCAAGAAGAAAAAGGAATTTGGGCTCTCCTAGTAAAACCGGCTAAAACAATTAAAACCAATAAAAAAATACCCCAATAATCTCAAACACCTATATAAAAAATATAATGTCAACTCCCAAAATTTAATATTCAAGAAATAGAAATTAAAATAGCAACATCCCCAATACGATTGGTCAGAATAGTTAATATACCAGCAGAATAAGACTTAAAGTTTTGAAAAAAAATAACCAAACAATAAGACACTAAACCCAAGCCATCCCAACCAATCAAAATACTAATCAAATTAGGTCTAATAATTATTATTATCATAGATATTACAAAAAGTAAAACCAAAAAATAAAAACGAACCCTATCATGATCCCCAGACATATAGCTCTCTCTATAATAAATTACTATAGAAGAAATAATAAAAACACAACCAACAAAAATTAATGATATTCAATCAAAAAGAAAAGTCATTATAAATGACGATCTATTTAAAGACAAAAATTCCCAGTCCAAGAATAAAACATAATCACAACTTAAAAAATAAAACCCAAAAAAACAAAATAAAAGCCCAGAAAAAAGAAGTAATAAACCTCCTAAAAAATATAAAGACACTTGCTTTAAGTAAAAATACACCTATAACCCCACAAATTATAATTCTAAATAAACTATTAAAGCAAGACTAAATTCATAAAGTTAAAATATCCACCCTTAAAACAAAAAGATTTAATGGTAAAATATGAAATAAAATCAAAACAAACTCACGTAAAGTTCTAAGCCCAAAATCCTTAAAACCCCCAAAAAAACTACCATGCTGAACATAAGAATACAAATAAATTCTATAACAACAAGCAAAAAAAGAAGAAATTATTAGAAAAATAAATCTAAAAAATCTCCATCTTATAACCCCATTAATTAACATAATTTCCCCCAATAAATTAAGAGATGTAGGAGATGCCATATTATTAGATCTTAAAATAAATCAAAATAAAGAAAGAGAAGGTATAAAAGAAATTAAACCCTTATTAATTATAAATCTACGACTATTTACACGCTCATAAATAATATTAGCTAAACAAAACAGACCAGAAGAACATAAACCATGACCAATCATCATAATTAAAGAACCACACAATCCCCAAAAATTGAAAGTAAAAATACCACAAATAACCAAACCTATATGAGCAACTGAAGAATAAGCAATTAAAGATTTAATATCAAATTGATATAAACATAAAACTCCTACCAATAAAGAGCCAAAAATTCTGAGACCAATAAAAATATAACTATAACTAAAACCATAACCAAACATAAAACCAAACACACGCATCAAACCATAACCCCCTAATTTAAGAAGCACTCCCGCCAAAATCATTGAACCAGCAATGGGAGCCTCGACATGAGCCCTTGGTAACCAAAAATGAACAAAAATCATAGGCATTTTAACTAAAAAAGCTATAATCATTGAAATATACAAATAAAAATTAAAATCAACCTTAATCAAAAAATAATACAATGTTCTAGAAACATAGCCCATATAAAAAATAGAAATTAACAAAGGAAGAGAAGCAAATAAAGTATAAAACAAAAGATAAAAACCAGCCCCTAAACGCTCAGGCTGATAGCCTCAACCAAAAATTAAAAATAAAGTAGGAATTAAAGAAGACTCAAAAAATAGATAAAACAAGAATAAATTAACTGTACTAAAAGTTAAAACTAAAAAAACAAGAAGAATTAAATTAACCAACATAAACTCAACATAATTAGATTTATTAAAATAAATTGAACAACTAGCTAAAATTATTAAAAGAACAATTCAAAAACTCAAAAAAATTATTCTTATAGATAAAATATCCCCTCCAAAAGAATATCTTAGTATAGAATAATAATTAAGAAACCAAAAAGAATTTAAAAAATAAAAAAAACCTAAAACAAGACAAAAAAAGAAAAATCATCAATAACCTAAAAATAAAACAGGGATCAAAAAAATAACATAAAATAAAACTATTATCATGACAAAACAGATAATCTAGAAATATTATCATTACCATATCTACGAATTAGAGTTACCAAAACACCTAAGCCCATAGCCCCTTCACAAACAGAAAAAGTTAAAAAAACTAAAAGAAAATAGTAAGATATACCAAAAAACCCTAAAAAAATAAAAAATATAAAATATAAAGACAATACCAAAAATTCTAATCTTAATAAAGTCAAAAGCAAATGTTTCCGTATAGAAACAAAAACGAACAAACCAGACAAAATCATTGAACCCACAGAAAAAAAATATAAATTTCCATAATTAATAAGTTTTAATAGTTTAAAATAAAAATAATGATCTTGTAAATCATAGATAGAAAAATCTTTAAAACTTCAGTAAAAAGTAATACACTCATCCTTAATCCCCAAAATTAAAATTTTTGATTAAACTACTTACTGATAAATGAACACAACCTTAACAATCTTAATCATCTCAACAAGAATTATATTCACAATGCTATCCCACCCTATAAGAATAGGAATAACCCTAATTATTCAAACGATTTTAATCTCAATAATTACAGGAAATATAATAAACACATTCTGATTTTCCTACATTTTACTAATTACCATAATCAGAGGAGTACTCGTACTATTCATTTACATGGCTAGAATTGCATCAAATGAAAAATTCAAATCATCAACAAAAATATTAATATTCACAACCATAATAATAATTTTAAGAACAGGAATCATTATAATTGTAGACCAAATAAGAGTAAGAAGAATTTGGTCTACAATTAAAAAGGAAATGCTATGCAATGATCAAGTCCAAAGACTAATTAAACTATTCAACAACCACAATATAAGAATAACTATTACCATAGTAGCCTACTTATTCTTCACAATAATTGCAATCACATTTATTGTAGAAGTTTCAGAAGGACCATTACGTAAAAAAAACTAATGAACAAACCTATACGTAAAACACACCCACTAATCAAAATCATTAATGGATCATTAATTGATTTACCAGCACCATCCAATATTTCATTACTATGAAATTTTGGGTCCCTATTAAGAATATGTTTAATAATCCAACTAATTACAGGAGTATTTCTAGCAATACATTATACAGGAAGAATTGAACTTGCTTTTAGAAGAGTTATCCATATCTGCCGGGACGTTAACAACGGGTGGCTACTACGAAGAGTACATGCAAACGGAGCATCATTATTTTTTATATGTCTATATTTACATGTAGGACGAGGAATTTATTACGGATCATACAAACTTACCATAACATGAATAGTAGGAATTGTTATATTATTCCTAATTATAGGGACAGCCTTCTTAGGATATGTCCTACCATGAGGACAAATATCATTGTGAGGAGCAACAGTTATTACTAATTTACTTAGAGCTGTTCCTTATTTAGGTAGAGATTTAGTAAAATGATTATGAGGGGGATTCTCGGTAGATAACGCCACACTGACACGATTCTTTGCCCTACACTTTCTCCTACCATTTATTATTGCAGCCATAACTATAGTCCATTTACTATTCCTACACCAAACGGGATCAAATAACCCATTAGGGTTAAATAGAAACCTAGATAAAATCCCATTCCACCCATTCTTTTCCATCAAAGATTTAATAAGATTAATTATTGTAATATGATTATTCATTCTATTAAATATATTAGAGCCACGAATCCTAGGAGACCCAGAAAACTTTATTCCAGCAAACCCATTAGTAACTCCAGTACACATTCAACCAGAATGATATTTTTTATTCGCATATGCTATCTTACGATCAATTCCTAATAAATTAGGAGGAGTAATTGCAATAGTTACTTCTATTGCAATTATTATCATTCTACCTTTAACCAACAAAAACAAATTCCAAGGAACAACATTCTACCCAATAAGACAAATATTATTCTGATCCCTAACTTCAATCATTATTTTATTAACCTGAATTGGAGCCCGGCCAGCAGAAGAACCATTCATTTTTACAGGACAAACACTAACCGTAATATACTTCCTATACTTTATAGTAAACCCAATATTACTAAAATGATGAGATAAAATAACCTCAATCTAGTTAAATAGCTTATAATAAAGCATATATTTTGAAAATATAAGAAAAGGGGATACCCTTTTAACTTCACTAAAAAAGATGTTTTAACTATAAAATAAACACAATGATTCCTGAAAAGAAAAGCAAATAACTCAAAGAAAGAGGTAAAAACATCCTTCAAGTTAAATACATTAATTTATCATAACGATAACGAGGTAAAGTACCTCGAACTCAAATAAATATAAAAACCAAAAAAGAAACCCTTATAAAAAACAAAACAGAAATCAAATCACAACCAAAAAAAATTACACATCTCAACAAACTTAAAAAAATAATATTCATATATTCAGAAAGAAAAATAAAAGCAAACCCACCTCTTCTATATTCAACGTTAAACCCCGATACAAGTTCTGATTCGCCCTCAGCAAAATCAAAAGGAGAACGATTAGTTTCAGCCAAACAAGAAGAAAACCAACAAAAAAATAAAGGAAATGAAAAAAAAATAAATCAAACATAATTTTGATAAAACATAAAATCCACAAAATTAAAACCAAAAACAAAAATCAACATACAAATTATAATCAAAACCATTCTTACCTCATAAGAGATAGTTTGAGCAACAGAACGAATACCCCCCAAAAGAGCATAATTAGAATTCGATCTTCAACCACACAGCAAAACACCATAGACACCCAACCCAGTGCAACAAATAAAAAATAAAGCACCAAAATTGAATCTATAAACATTTATAACATAAGGAAATAACAACCACAAAATAAAAGAGAGAAACAACATAAACACAGGAGTAAAAAAATAAACAAAAAAATTAGAAAAACTAGGATAAGACTGCTCCTTAAAAAATAACTTAATCCCATCAGAAAAAGGCTGCAATAAACCCATAAAGCCCACCCTATTAGGACCCTTACGCAACTGAACATAACCTAAGACCTTACGCTCTAATAAGGTAGTAAAAGCAACAGCTACCAAAACACAAATCAAAGTTAATAAATAAAAACCAACAAAGATTACTACCTGTAGAAAAATCTACATATATAAATCCTAAATTTAACGCACTTATCTGCCAAGATAGTAATATTAATCAAAATACAAAAATTTAATTTAAATACCCGGTCCTTTCGTACTAGGATATTTTATATATTAAAAGATAGAAACTGACCTGGCTCACGCCGGTCTGAACTCAGATCATGTAAAAATTTAAAGGTCGAACAGACCTAGTAAGTAAGATGCTACACCTACTACTTATTTTAATCCAACATCGAGGTCGCAAACTCCACTATCAATACGAACTATCCAATGGAATTACGCTGTTATCCCTGAGGTACCTTAATCTTATAATCAATAATAATGGATCATTAACTCACTAATAAATGATAAATATAAACAGAAGTTATTAAAATTCCGCAATCGCCCCAACTCAAATAAAAATTAACTTAAATAAGTCAAACAACTAAATTAAATTAAGAAAACTCAAATTAAAGATCTACAGGGTCTTCTCGTCCCATTAAAACATTCAAGCTTTTTAACCAGAAAATTAAATTCAAAAAATTAATTTAAAGAAAGATAGTATCTCGTCCAACCATTCATACAAGCCCTTAATTAAAAGACAAATGATTATGCTACCTTAGCACGGTTAATATACCGCGGCCATTCAAAAAATCATTGGGCAGGTCAGACCTTAAATAAATAAATACAAAAGGACATGTTTTTGTTAAACAGGCGGAAACTAAAATTGCCTAGTTACTATAAACTAATTATTAAAACTACTAATTCAATCATTATCACAAATAAAATAAAATTATATAAATTAATCCTATAAATAACTAAATAAAAAAAAATAAAAACAAAAAAAAGATAATCTATAACGAAATTAGTGATGGCTGATTCTAAGCCTACAATACTCCAACATAAACAATAATTATAGAAATAAATCCAGAGCTTATCCCCCAAAATCTTAGCTTAAAACAAATAATGAAATACAAAAAATTAAAATTAAGCCTTAATTAAATTAAATTCTAAGAAAACCAGATATAGAAAGAATGAATAACATATCATTACTAAATTAAAATTACCAATTTTTTTGAAACAAAAAATAGCATTTTAATCTATCTCTCTCCCTTTCGGGAAAAATAAAATAGATATTAATAATTTAATCGACCCTGATACAAAAGGTACATTAAATAAAAACTACTTCAAACAAAATTAAAAAATTCCTTCACAGTACTATAAACTAAAATCAAACAAATTATTCCCATAAAAACTACTAAAAAATAAATTACTTTTATTAAAAAATAATAAATAAAAACAATAATAATAATATACTCATCAAATTAAGTTGAATTGCACAACTAAATTATTAATGTAAATAATAATACTTCCTAAAAGTTATAATTTGATATTTCCAGGCCTGCCTTCCGGTAGGCCTACTTTGTTACGACTTATCTCATCTTAATTAACGAGAGTGACGGGCGATGTGTACATAATTTAGAGCTAAATCAATATAATATTATAATTATATTTACTCCCAAATCCAATTTCAATAAAATTTCCATATTTATATCCAAAATATAATTACAATGTAACCCACCTCTTCTTTATTATTGCTGCACCTTGACCTGACATTATTTCCATAAAAATTACCGAAGATATCCTTACAAAACATTCAATGACAGAGATATACAAGCCCAAATAAAGTAAAATTTATCGTGGATTATCAATTACAGGGCAGGTTCCTCTGGAAAGACTAAATTACCGCCAAATCCTTCTAATTTTAAGAACATATCTATTAATACTAAGGCAAATATTAACAATTCATAGTAAAAGGGTATCTAATCCTTATTCCACCTAGAACTTTCTTATTTTTATCATAAAATCACAATTTTTAAATCCCATAATTTCACTTAAAAGGACATAATTTAAATATAAAATAATAATAATTAAATAATTCAACCGAAAAAAATCTCTGGCTTTAAGATGTGTAACCGCGACTGCTGGCACAACCTTGGTCAAAACTCAATCAATTAGCTAAATCTAGATTCCTCTAATTTTTAAAACTTAAAACTGCAAATAAAAATAAATAACCATTAAGATTAAAAAATCCCGAAAATTCTCGCATGTTTAACCACCAAAAAGAAATTTCCATAAGACAGAATCAAACTTTATTAATCAAATAAAATACATCGGAACAATATTCAATATTCCCCCCCTCCTTGATTCCTCCGGAATAAAACATTCCCTCCCCTCCGGTGCCCTCCGGGCTCACGCCCCTCGGTATACCTACGGGTCGGTAGATACATAACTATTAAATATTTAGCATATCTATACAATTGCATAGAACAGATAATTAAACTAAGTTATATTACAATCAACGAAAAACTTACTATAAATAGTAATTGGTAAACTTAAAGAATGTTATTGTCATAATTTTTCTAAACCAAAAATTATGCAAAACTTTTCGTATCCCATTATTAGTAATTCTAGTAATTACGACATAATGTTCACTCAAAGATCTAGGAAATATTTATATATTAGTACTATATATTATTTAACTCCAACTTCTACCATACTATCCCTACCATACTTATATCCTTTCCCAGGATCAGAGATCCCTAAATAATTTCATATCCTATCGGATTGACCTACTCCAGGGGGGGGCGGGGGTACAGACTCTTTACTGTATAAAATGTATATTAATAAAAATAAAAACTTTTACAAATGAATAAAATCTTACACTATCCTACCCCTAGGGTTGTAAAACATAAAATTACCCATTATAATTTTTTTATTTTTTATTTTTATGTAAAAAAAAAGGATATTGGAACAATAAGAATAAGATCCCTACTAAAATAAGATTTTTTAA